TATGATCAAAGGAGGGAAACTTCCGCTTTAAGATGAAAATTTTTATCTCGGTGAGTAGTAGGAAAGGTAATGACTTTTCTAGCAATAAACCGTAGTCGTAACTGGAAAGTTGATCGACCACATTGGGTCTGAAAAAAACCCAATGCTTTTATGTACAGCAGTGAGGAATATTGGTCAATGGCCGAAAGGCTGAACCAGTAACTTGGAAGAATGTAAGTGTATTTGTATAAATACAATAGCGATTAATTCGCATAAAATTCTAAATAGATTGTATATAATGACATAATCTATTTATAAGTCTTGACCAAACTACGTGCCAGCAGTCGCGGTAATACGTAGGAGGCTAGTGTTAGTTATCTTTATTGGGTTTAAAGGGTAAGTAGACGGTAAATTAAACTCTAAACGAGTACTTTTTTACTAGAGTTATATGAGAGAAGGAAGAATTTCTGGAGTAGAGATAAAATTTGATGATACCAGGAGGACTGTCAACGGCGAAGGCGTCCTTCTATGTAATAACTGACGTTGAGAGACGAAGGCTTGGGTAGCAAACAGGATTAGATACCCTAATAGTCCAAGCAGACAATGATGAATGTCATACATTAGATATAAATTTAATGTATAAACGAAAGTGTAAGCATTCCACCTCAAGAGTACTATGGCAACATATAAACTGAAATCATTAGACCGTTTCTGAAACCAGTAGTGAAGTATGTTATTTAATTCGATGATCCGCGAAAAACCTTACCACAGCTTGTATAGCATATTATAAAAAATTGTTACAAGCGCTGCATGGCTGTCTTTAGTTAATGTCGTGAGATTTGGTTAATTCCTTTAATTAACGAAAACCCTCACTTTATTTATTTATATAAAGTGGTTCGCTACTACATCGGACCAGATAAAAGGGATTAAGACAAGTCATTATGGCCTAAATGCTGTGGGCTATAGACGTGCCACATACGCCTTTACAATGGGATGCGATATTGTGAAATGGAGCTAATCCCCAAAAAAGGAAATAATATGGATTGTAGTCTGTAACTCGACTACATGAAAAAGGAATTACTAGTAATCGTGAATCACCAACGTCACGGTGAATTTTATCTTAGTTAGGTACTAACCACTCGTCAGGCGCTGAAAAAAGAAGATGCAGTAAGTTTGATTTTTTCTGTATAAAGTTATATAAATTTATGTTATATAAATATGCAGGATAGTTTTCGTATGCAAAACTTTGATTGGTGTTAAGTCGAAATAAGGTTCGTGTAATGGAAATTGCACGGGGAGTATTAATTTTAAAAAAAAAATAATAGTATATATATTATATAATCAAAAATAGGTATAAACAAATTGGTTCAAATCCAATGAAAGATTCAATGTATATATGAAAAAGGGAGGTTCCGTAAGTTGGTTCACGGGTTGAGCTGTAAACTCAATAGCTATAGGCTGTCGAAGGTTCGATTCCTTTTCTCCCTAATTAGATCTTTATCTAATCCTATCTAGACATTTATTATTATTTGTATAATATGTTAATAGATTTAGTTATTTTTTATTATGAATAATATATTTTTATTAAATGATTCTATTACTAATGGATTTAGAATAGAATTTGTAGATATTATTTATTTATTATCTATTTTATTAGGTATACTTACTATAAGTTGTAGAAATCCAGTAGTATCTGTTTTATTTTTAATAGGTTTGTTTGTTAATGTTGCAGGTTTATTAATTTTAATAGGATATAATTTTATAGGATTAGCTTATATATTAGTTTATGTAGGTGCTGTTTCTATTTTATTTTTATTCATTTTAATGTTAATTAACATTAGAGTATCTGAATTATTTAATGATACTAATAATGATTTACCTTTAGCTAGTTTAACTACAATAATTTTTTATTATATAATGGCACAAGTATTACCTTTAAATTTAACAGAAAATAGTATTGTTTCTTATTTATCTAATTCATACTCTGATATATATAATGTACAATTAGATAATGAATTGTTTAATATAGTTGATTTAAAACAACAAATTGGTTATGCAAGTAGTAAAGGTTGAGATAATTCACTAATAGAACCTACACATATAGCTAGTATAGGTAATATTATGTATACTAGTTATTCTATGTGATTAATAGTTACTTCTCTTATTTTACTATTAGGTATGGTAGGTGCTATAGTTATTACAATAAAACAAAAATAGATATATAAAGCTTAAACAATTAATTATTAAATTAAAATATGATATATAAATCAAAAAGTAATTTTCAAAATCATCCATTCCATTTAGTATCTCCTTCTCCTTGACCATTATTTACTAGTCTGTCATTATTTATATTAACAACAACTATAGTTTTATTTATGCATGGATTCCAAGGTTTCCAATATTTAGTAGCTTTAGCTGTATTTAACGTTATTTACGTAATGGCTTTATGATTTAGAGATATAATTTCAGAAGGAACTTATTTAGGTAATCATACTAATGCTGTACAAAAAGGATTAAACTTAGGTGTAGGTTTATTTATTATATCTGAAGTTTTCTTCTTTTTAGCTATATTCTGAGCATTTTTCCATAGTGCTGTATCACCTAGTGTAGAATTAGGTGCACAATGACCTCCATTAGGTATACAAGCTGTTAATCCATTTGAATTACCATTATTAAACACTATATTATTATTATCTTCAGGTGTGACAATTACATATGCTCACCATTCTTTAATACAAGGTAATAGAAAAGGTGCTTTATATGGAACAGTTGTAACAATTATATTAGCTGTAATATTTACTTTCTTCCAAGGTGTTGAATATTCAGTATCTTCTTTCACTATATCTGATAGTGTTTATGGTTCATGTTTCTACTTTGGTACTGGTTTCCACGGTTTACACGTTATTATTGGAACAGCTTTCTTAGCTGTAGGATTATGACGTTTAACTGCATATCATTTAACAGATCACCATCACCTTGGTTACGAATCAGGTATATTATACTGACATTTTGTTGATGTAGTATGATTATTCTTATATATTTCTGTATACTACTGAGGTTATTAGAATATCTAAATATAAATAATAAGATGTAATTGTTTAAAAAACTAAAGGTTTTTAAAGACCAGATATTTAACAATATATTAGTTAAATTATTATTTTATAATTGTAATATTTTACAATACGGGAAAACAAGCATAGTCGATTTATCGACAGCTAAAAGTAAAGTTAAACGTGTCGATCGTAACGACAGCAATACTTGAGGGTTAAAGGAGGGTAGTAAAATCTTAAGATATTTTTTGATTTTTAAAAGTATAAAGTGGATATCATAATTTTATGATCAAAACTTTATACTTAGAGACTTTAGTTTAATGGTAAAACATGTGACTTTTAATCATTATAATATGGGTTCAAATCCCATAGGTCTTAATAATTAATATATAATGACTATAAGTTAATGGTAGACTGCTTATTTACCATATAAGATGTGCTGATTCGAATTCAGCTAGTCATAATTAATTAAATATTCAAATTGTTACAATGGCTATAAGTTAATGGTAGACTGTTTACCTTCCAAGTAAAGTGTGCTGATTCGAATTCAGCTAGCCATAAATATATATATAAGTTGGGTTAGTAACTTAATTGGTAAAGGGTTTTCTTGTCGAGAAAATAGATGCCGGATCGAAACCGGTCTAACTCGTATATATTAAAGGAAAAGTTGCTATTGGTAGGGTAAGATATTTGCTAAATATTGTGTTTTGACACTTAGATGTTCGATTCATCTCTTTTCCGAAGAGCATAGTTTAATAGGTAAAACTGTAAGCTTCAACCTTATATTTCTTAGTTCAAATCTAAGTGCTCTTGAATATAATATAGGTTCTTTAACTTAACTGGTAAAGTGTATTCTTGATAAGGATATGTTCAGTGTTCGAGTCGCTGAAGAATCAAAAAAAAAAGAGTTTGCTGAGTGGTTTAAGGCGACTAGCTTGAGTCTAGTTAAAGGTATAAACTTTCATATGTTCGAATCATATACTCTCTGATACCTATAGTATAGAAAAAAAAAAAATTAATAAAATAATGTATTAACATGTTATAATAAATAAAATTAAACTAATGTAAATACATTATAGGTATTACAGGTTAGTGTCCGGTGGTTGGTCGCTTCATTTGGGTTGGAGATTGTTTATGTTCGAATCATAATAACCTGATATTAAGGTAAAATTAACTAATATACCTCAATAAAGATGATATGTACCATATACATCTTGAGAAATCAAGACAAGTATATAAAGAAACTATTATGGATGGTTAGCTATATATTTCAAGATATTTATATCTAGGGAACAATATAAACTAGAAATCATAGAGAAATCTAATTATAAGACAAAGTGAATTGAAATATCTTAGTAACTTTAGTAAAAGAAATCAAACGAGATTGTTATTTGGTGTCTTCTGAATAGCAAAAGCCTTAGTAAATAAAATTAAATTTACCATTAAAATTTAAGTTAATATATTATTATATATTATTATTTACAATAAATATACTACTTAGTATATTTAAGTATAACGGAAAAAAATCTGTTGAAAAATAGGGGAACCTTCCTCTAAGGCTAAAAAAAATATATAAGCGATAGAGTAACAGTACCGTGAGGGAAATACCCTGAAATAGTAGTTTTATAAGCAGCTCAAGTTAAATTTTAAATAAATAATAAGAGCGTACCTTTTGCATAATGGGTCAGCAAGTTAATTTTAGATGCAAGTAACATCTCTTTATATTAATTTACATTTAGAACAATATATATAACTAGATATGTATATAATTTATATTAAACACTATATATGTATGTTAATACGTAGGTATATAGTACTCAATGGATAGAGACATAATAAGATATATATATTGATACTGTCTAAAGTATTGGTGTGTAAATTTATATATATAATTATATAATTAGGAGGTAGATACGCAGATAAACCAATTATGAAAAAATGAATAAGTATCTAGAATTAGACCCGAAGGCTAGTGATCTTACCATGGTCAGGGTTATAAAAGCCCGAACGGGTTATCGTTGTAAAGATATCCGATGAACTGTGGTAAGTTAGTGAAAGACAAAACTGACTAGTATAGCTGGTTTTCCGCGAAACCTATGTAAGTAGGTAATTTAATTAACATCTTAGCAGGTACAGAACTGTGATCTCGGACAATATCAAAGATATTTGTCAACATCGGGGGGTTGTAGTGACTTTACCGGAGAGTATTTGCACTCGGAAGGGCAAAGATGAATGTTAAATAATCGGACATAGTGCGATAAGGTTGTATGTCTAAAGGGAAACAGCCCAGAACAAGAGTTAAGGTTCCAAAATTATTGTTAAGTGAAATTAAGGATGTTTTTTTTTAAAACAATCAGGAAATAGGCTTAGAAGCGGCCATTTTTTGAAGACCTCGTAACAGAGCACTGATTAATAAATTAGGAAAAAACGCCGAAAATTTAACGGATCTAAATAATATACCGAAACCTTGTACACAAATAAAAATTCAAACGATAACGCTTGAATTTTATGTGGGGTAGCGGAACATTGGATTAAACATAATATTAATATTTTTCTTAAAATATTAAGAATTGTTAAATCCAAGAGAGAATGCTGACATGAGTAACGAAAAAGGCTTTTAGCCTCGCCTGAAGCTTATGGTTTCATCTAAAATCGGTGTCTAAAAAAATTAATCAAAAGATAATTTTGATGACGTTTTATGCTTTTTTTATAAAAATAATACCAAAACCTTTAACAAGTAATAAAGGTTCTGGAAAAGTTTATTTATTATTTGAATTAAAAAGTATTTATTACTTATACTTAATGGTACAAAATGTAAATTATAATATATCTATAATAATATCATACTATATTATATTATGATATTGTAGTTTATAATGTAGTAAAGTGAGTAAAATATATTTTTATCAAGTAATAGTCTTTACTTTAAGATAGTATAATATTATTAATTATAACTATTTATAATTAATTACCATAAGATTATAGATATATATATGTATTCTATATCTATATAATTATTTAATTATTTTTATATTTAATTGTAAATATATTCAATATATTTATAATTATTTTTTTTTAATTAAATTTTTTTAATTAAAAAAAAAATATATAGAGTATTCTATATTAGTTATAACATTACCCATAACCTTGATAAAATTCTATTTTTATATTGTTTATATAGCATTATATAGACTATACGCTATATAGATAATATAAAGGTATAATATAATATAGATAATTATATTAAACGTTATTATTAATAATATTATATTTTTTTATAGTAAATATATTTATTTATATATTTATTTATTAATTGTAAACAAATGAAAAAAAGAACAAGTAACCGTACCTAGAAACTAACTCAAGTAAGCAAGTAGAGAATACAAAGGCGTTTGAGAGAACAATCATTAAGGAACTCGGCAAATTGACTCTGTACCTTCGGAATAAGGAGGGCCATTATTATTAATTTAACATATAGAAAAAGTATGAAATTAAATATGAAAAATTAAATTAATGATAAGAGGAATCATGAAATAATGTTGTACGACTGTTTAATAAAAACACAGCACTCTGCAAAGATAAAAGATCAAAGTATTGAGTGTGATGTCTGCCCAATGTCGGCTGGGTAACGGATCTACCTTGATTATTAACTGAGGTTTTGAAGGACACCCCGATTAATGGCGGCCTTACCTATGAGGGTCCTAAGGTAGCGAAATACCTTGGCCGTTAAATGCGGTCCTGCATGAATGACTTAACGATGCAACAGCTGTCTCGATGATTGTCTCAGTGAAATTGGAATAGCAGTGCAGATACTGTTTACCTCTAGATAGACGAGAAGACCCTATGCAGCTTTACTGTTACTAATTACAGGAGTGAAATTTTAGGATGATTTATAGTGTATAAGGTAGTTGTTTAGATAATAATGAAACACCTTTATTCGAATCCTTATATATACTCTTGATGATTGGAAGGCAGTTTATGCGGGGCACAGATCCCACAAAAAGTACCTGGGTATATCCAAAGTTCATATTGTAAACTTGTATATTTATATACAAATATTTTAATTTGTTCTAATTATTATTATAATTATACAGTTATTATTCGATTAAATTCCACAATAATTTTTTATTTTAAGTAAGATTTTAACTATGCGGTGAATAGATGTATTTTAAACTTTACTGACTTTAGATCTAACTTTAGTTCTAAAATGAGTCATATTAAAAGTTTATTTGTTATATTAATAAAGTATTTATCTTTATTAATATAATGTTTATTAATACTTTAAAAGTTTAATGGCTAAATCTTGCTTTACTGTTTGACCTACAAGTCTATCAGTCGCGTAAGCGGGGCATATGATCACAAGATGCATTAAGGAAAGGTCTTGGATTATAGAAAAAGTTACGCTAGGGATTTATAACTGTGAGTCCTCCAATATTATAAAATATTGGTAATATATTGGGTAAATTTCAAAGATAACTTATATTAGTTAAGTGTATTTGAAGCGAAACTTATTTTAGCATATGTTTATCTTTAAGATAAATTAAAATAAGGACGTTCAACGACTAAAAGGTGAGTATAGCTAACAATAATCCTTTTTTAACGCCCAACATCTTTATTAATTATTATCATAACTAAAAACACTATTTGTATAATAATTATTATTTTTTTTTTTAATGTATTAGACTTGGTTAACCAAGCTTTAATATTATATAATTAATTCTATTAATTATATTAATATATATATATTTATATAAATATGTTAAATATTATAAAATCAAAATTAAATACTACATATAAAAAAAAGGATTAAATAATTCTAGTATAGCTATTTATAATAGAGATGTTATACCTGCTGTAAGAAATTGAAAAAATAGTATTTATGCTTATAATAAAAATGCTATTAATTTAATTCCTATTAAAAGCAGATATATCATGAAATTAATTAAAGCATACTTTAATTTATATCATTTACAAATAGAATCTTTATTAAGAAAAGATAGATTACGTCGTAGATTTAGAAAAATATCTACAAATAAGATATTTATTAGTGATGGTGAATTTAAACATACTAATGATAAAGTAAATATAACATTATATGTTTATAATAAACAAAAACTTAATTACTTATTAAAACTTAAAAAAAGATATTTAACATTATTTAAAAAAGCTAAATTTGCTAGAAAATTAAAATTAATAAGAAATGTAGGATTAAATATTTTGTGTCAACAAAAACAAAAAAGTATATTATTAAGTAATCTTTTACCTAAATATAATACTCAAGTAAATACAGCACAAAATATTTACTATACAAGATTTATTGAAAAAAGTTTTAAAAGATTAAAATTCTATATGTATTATAAACAAATACTTTATATTAATAAAGCTAAATTTGAAAATACATATTTACAAGGTTTAGTAAGTTTAGTAAAAAATATTTTTAATAAAAATGTTGAATTTAATATAATTAATTTAAAATATTTTTATTTTAATAGTAAAATATTTACTCAACCTTTAGAATTAAAATTAAAAAAAAAAAAATGTTTTAAGATATCTTAAAGTTTTAATAAGAAAAGCAAAAATTAAAAATGTTAAATTAGCAGAAAAAACAAAAAAATTTTTTAATTTTAATAGTGATAATTTTTTACAACAAGATAATACAAAATCTAAATATTTAAAAAAAATTATTTTAAGTAATTTAAAATATAAAAGAGTATCTGGTGTTAGATTAGAAGCTGCAGGTAGATTAACTAGACGTTTTTCAGCTTCTAGATCTCAACGTAGAACTAAATATAAAGGAAATTTAGAAAATGTATATTCTTCATTTAAAGGTTATCCTACACCAGTATTAAGAGGAAATGATAAAGCTAATTTACAATATACTGTAATTAACTCAACTTCACGTGTTGGAGCTTTTGGTGTTAAAGGTTGAGTAAGTAGTACTTAATTTATTTTTCTTTTTTATTTGCAATTTTCCCTCCCTTATAATAATTAATAAAGATGATGAAATAGTCTGAACCGTTTTGAGAAAAATGGAAATAAAAGTAAAATCGGCGCGTTTTGCGCGCTTATTCAGCTATAAGCTGAATCTTTTATGATAACATAAATTGAACAGGCTAATTTGCGCAAGAGAGTACAAATTGAGTGCGCGGTTTGGCACCTCGATGTCGGCTTAGCTCATCCTCATGCATGCAGAAATCATGAAGGGTTCGACTGTTCGTCGATTAAAGAGCTACATGAGCTGGGTTTAATACGTCGTGAGACAGTATGGTTTCTATCTTCTAGAGGAACATAAAGTAGATTAAAGATAGCCCCTTCGTACGAAAGGAGTTGGGTATATTGATCTCTGGTTTACCTGTTGTTTATGGTTTATATTATAAATATCTTATAATGATAACTAATACTTATACTAAGGTATTGTTACACTATTGTTAGTGATAATAGTGTCGCCAGACAACATAGGCATGGCAGGAAAGCTACATCAGTTAAAGATAAGTGTTGAAAGCATCTAAACGCGAAGCAAACTTTATGATACTTTTATACGTAGTAGAACACTACGAGTATAATTGTTATATTTTAACAATTAATAGGCTTTGGTTGTAAGAATGAAAACATTTTTAGATATAAAGTACTAATTTTAATAATATTATACTAAATATTATTTAATATCATTATAATATTTTTTATGTTACAATAAAGCCTTTTTAGCATAAAAGTAATGCAACCGTTTTGTAATCGGTAGAAGTGAGTTCGATACTCGCATAAGGCTATATATATTTTTTTAATATAATTTAAAGACCCAATGGTCAAGACTGGTTAAGACATAACATTTTCACTGTTAGTGCGGGAGTTCAAATCTCCCTTGGGTTAAATATAATAAAAGAGATTAGCTCAGTTGGTAGAGCTGTCGCTTTACACGCGAAAGGTCAGGTGTTCAAATCACCTATCTCTTAAAGCGAATTAATGTAATAGTAACATATATGGCTCATGTCCATATTATTTAGGTGCAAATCCTAAGTTCGCTACCAAAGACTATAGCTTAATTGGTTAAAGCGAACCACTCATGATGGTTTGAGTAAATGTTCAAGTCATTTTAGTCTTATATAATCCGAGTGCTGGAACTGGTAGACAGTCTTAATTTAAGCTTAAGTGGCGCAAGCCGTAAACGTTCGAATCGTTTCTTGGATATATTATAGTTAATAAACCGTCTCTTTAGGGGTTATAGTTTAACTGGTAAAACGACGATTTTGCATATCGTTATTTCAGGATCGAGTCCTGATAACTCCATAAGCATTAATTATTAACGCTTGAGAAGCTCAATTGGTAGAGCGAATCATTGAAGCTGATTAGGTTGTAAGTTCAAATCTTATCTCGAGCAAACATGGATATTAATAAACATGGGTATGCTGAAATTGGTAACCAGGTTCCGCTTAGGACGGAATAGTTTTATACTTTACAAGTTCAAGTCTTGTTACCCATATTTATATTTATATATATAGTTTATGTTGTCGACTAATAGGTAAGTCATAAATTTTTGGTATTTACTATTGGGTGTTCGAGTCGCCCCAACATAATACAAATTATTATATATTTTTTATTATAAATATGTTTTTAGCCAGGATAGTTTAATAGGTAGAACAATAATTTCATGAATTAAGAATGAGAATTCGAATTTCTCTCCCGGCTTATATTTATTTTTACTTATTAATCTTTCTAAAGGTCAAGTTATTAAGAGGGTATAGTTCAATGGTAGAACAGCTGTATATGATACAGTATATTCTAGTTCAATTCTAGATACCCAACCATCTCACTAGGATATATAAAAATATATGTTAGTAAGCTACATAATTTAACTTTTTATATATACTATTAAGAGATAATTACATAAATGTAATTTATTTAAGTAAAAATTTATATAAATTTTGCTATTCTAAAAAGCAAAATTAATTTTTTTTAAGCATTAAATAATATATATATATATATATTATTTACCATAGTTTTTTTTTAAAAATTATGTGATATAGATATAGGCTTTACTATTATTTACTTTAAATATACTAAAAAAACAAGTTAAGATTAAAATTTTTTTTTTCCGTTGACTATACCCCTATAAATATAATAAGAAAAAATATATTAGATGTTAAATCTTTAGATAAAAAAGAATATTCTACAAAGATATCTAATACAGAAACTATAGCTAATGAAGGTACTATATTGGATTTTAAACAACCAACTGAATGACAAGAAAGATGATTTTTGTCATCTAATGCTAAAGATATAGGTACATTATATTTAATGTTTGCATTATTTTCAGGATTAATTGGTACTGCTTTTTCAGTATTAATAAGATTAGAATTATCAGGTCCAGGAGTACAATATATATCTGACAATCAGTTATATAATAGTATAATAACAGCACATGCTATTATGATGATTTTCTTCATGGTTATGCCTGCATTAATTGGAGGTTTTGGTAATTTCTTATTACCATTACTAGTAGGAGGTCCTGATATGGCATTTCCTAGATTAAATAATATAAGTTTTTGATTATTAGTTCCTAGTTTATTTTTATTTATATTCTCAGCTACTATAGAAAATGGAGCTGGTACTGGTTGAACATTATATCCACCATTATCAGGAATACAATCTCATAGTGGACCTAGTGTAGATTTAGCTATATTTGGTTTACATTTAAGTGGTATAAGTAGTATGTTAGGTGCTATGAATTTTATAACAACTATTTTAAATATGAGAAGTCCTGGTATACGTTTACACAAATTAGCTTTATTTGGATGAGCTGTTATTATTACAGCTGTGTTATTATTATTATCATTACCAGTATTAGCTGGTGGTATTACTATGGTTTTAACTGATAGAAACTTTAATACTTCATTCTTTGAAGTAGCTGGTGGTGGTGACCCTATCTTATTCCAACACTTATTCTGATTCTTCGGACACCCTGAGGTTTATATTTTAATTATACCTGGATTTGGTATTATTAGTACAGTTATTTCTGCAGCATCAAGTAAAAACGTTTTTGGTTACTTAGGTATGGTTTACGCTATGATGTCTATTGGTGTATTAGGATTTATAGTTTGAAGTCATCACATGTATACTGTTGGTTTAGATGTTGATACTAGAGCTTACTTTACAGCTGCTACTTTAATTATTGCTGTACCTACAGGTATTAAAATATTTAGTTGATTAGCTACATGTTACGGTGGATCTTTACATTTAACACCACCTATGTTATTTGCTTTAGGATTTGTTGTATTATTCACTATTGGTGGATTAAGTGGTGTTGTATTAGCTAATGCTTCACTTGATGTAGCATTCCATGATACTTACTATGTTGTAGCTCACTTCCATTATGTTTTATCTATGGGTGCTGTATTTGCATTATTTAGTGGTTGATATTTCTGAATCCCTAAAATTTTAGGTTTATCTTATGATCATTTTGCTGCTAAAGTTCATTTCTGAATTTTATTTATTGGTGTTAATTTAACATTCTTCCCACAACATTTCTTAGGTTTACAAGGTATGCCTAGAAGAATAAGTGATTACCCTGATGCTTTCTATGGTTGAAATTTAATTAGTAGTATTGGTTCTATTGTTAGTGTTGTAGCTACATGATATTTCTTAACTATTATTTATAAACAACTTACAGAAGGTAAAGCTGTATCAAGATATCCTTGATTAACTCCTCAATTGTTTAGTGATACTTTCCAAGTATACTTTACTAGAAATAATAGTTCTTTAGAATGATGTTTAACTAGTCCACCAAAACCTCATGCTTTTGCAAGTTTACCTCTACAATCTTAATGTTATATATAAATAGTCCACTAAATCTTATACTTTGCCAAGTTAATTTATAGAGTCTAGTTTTAATTGTTAATTAGTTCACTATATCTTATGCTTTACCAGGTTAATCTTTAATCTGTATAGTTCACTATATCTTATGCTAACCAAGTTATAGTGAATATCAAATTGTTAAATAGTTCACTAAACCTCATGTTTTTAGAGAACTTTTAACTATAATAGAATATAATATAAATATTCTAAACTAATGTTTAATTGTAAATTGCTATATGTAAAAAATTAACTTTTATTATGAAAAAAAGCATAAAAAATAAAGTTTATATTACAAAGCGTAATATGGGATGATTATCAAAATCAAGACCAAGTTCAGTATCTAGTTTAAGTTCAGGTGTTAACCCTAGATTAGAGGTAGATAGTTTTAATCAAAGTAATTTAGATCTTGATTCTTCTATAAGACTAAATACTAGGGTAAATACTATATCAAATAATAATAATGAACCTTTTCAAGTAGGACCTACTAATTTTCAAGTAGGATCTACTAATTATCAAGTAGTAGAATCTCATAATTTACAAGCAGAATCTAATAATTTTCAAGTAGAATCTACTAATTTACAAGTAGTAGAATCTACTAGTTTTCAAGCAGAATCTACTAATCAATTACTAAAAAGTTATATAGATTTAAAAGTAGATATTTACAGTTTTTTAGGTGAAGGTATTAGTAATACTAATTTAATGTTACAATACCTTTCAAATATTGGGGTGACAAAGTTAATATTTTACCCAGGTAGATTAATAGATCATATTAGTACTACTTTGGGGGTAGAACCATTAAATAGTGGTTTGAATATTAATGCAATCCAATATACTAGTCTACTCCGTATTGATCATTTAGTACATAACAATTATACTATCTGGATGGAGGGTTTTGATACTTTAGATTACCAATTAGTATATAGATATCTTTTGAATTATCTAGGTAATTTAGACTCTATGCTTGAATCATATAGACAATTATTAGTGGTAGAAAATGAAATTATATTAAATAATTTAAATTTAACACCAAAAAGCTTAGAAATTTGTGAAGCTATTGACTTTTTAATGGTTTTTATTAATACAGTAAGATAAAAAAACTTAAGCTATATACTTATTCTTTTTATTTTATAAAAGAATAAGTATATACTACAATATAAGATGATGATCATGATTGTATAATAATAAGATTTTTTATAATTTATTTAAATATAAATATAATATATTTAATCATTATTATTTACAGTAATCTAATAAATTAGAGTATTATTATTCTAATTAGATGAGTATAGTTCAATGGTAGAACGGCTGTATGTGGCACAGTATATTCTAGTTCAATTCTAGATACCCATCCAAGCACCTCACTAGGATAATAAGCTACACTATGTAAATTTATATATTATATGTAATATATAAATTTAATGGTAGAATTATATGCTATGAGATAGGCAAATAAAATAGGTATTTATATTATAAATATTTTATACTAAATTATATAATGTTTAATTGTAAATTGCTATATGTATAAAGATTAACTAAAATTATGTTACAAGCAGCTAAAATTATAGGTACTGGTCTGGCAACAACGGGATTAATAGGAGCAGGTGTAGGAATAGGTATAGTTTTTGGAGCATTAATACTAGGTGTAGCAAGAAATCCTTCTTTAAGAGGACAATTATTTTCATATGCTATATTAGGTTTTGCATTTGCAGAAGCAACAGGATTATTTGCTTTAATGATGGCTTTTTTATTATTATATGTAGCTTAATGTTTATTAATGTACATATATTAAAATTTTTAATGTAAATCTTATATAATAATAAGTTTTATTATAGATTTTGATTTAAACCTCTGAAATAAAATATTAATATAAAACTTATATCCTATAAAATTTTAAACCTTTAAATATGACAACAACAACTTTTTTTTTTTTTTTAATACCAGTATTAGGTATAATATTGTTATTAGTTAATTTAATACTTTCACCACATAACCCTTACCAAGAAAAAGATAGTGCTTTTGAATGTGGTTTCCATTCTTTTTTAGGGCAAAATAGAACACAATTTAGTATTTCTTTTTTTATATTTGCTTTATTATTTTTATTATTTGATTTAGAAATTTTATTAGTATATCCTTATGTTGTTAGTGCTTATACTAATGGTATTTATGGTTTATTAATAATGATTGTATTTTTCTTGGTATTAACTTTAGGTTTTGCCTTTGAATTAGGTAAAAATGCTTTAAAAATAGAAAGTAGACAAATATTTAATTTTAATATAAAATCTTGAAATGGTTATTCTTTAATATATAAGTAAATTATGTTTTAGTAATATTTTTCTTACAAAAAAAAAAAAAAATATATATGTATTTATATGATTACATAAGGTTTACATGAATTAGTAAGATAAATTATAATTTTAATAAAAATAAAAAAAAAAATGCTTTTACTTAATTATATATATAAATTACAAATGGATGCTCCAACACCTTGGGGTTTATTTTTCCAAGATAGTGCTTCACCTCAAATGGAAGGTATTGAAGAGTTACATAATAATATTATGTTTTATTTATTTATTATATTATTTACTGTAACATGAATAATGATTTCAATTATAAGAAATTTTTTAGCCAATAAATCACCTATAGCACATAAATATATGAATCATGGTACTTTAATAGAGTTAATTTGAACTATTTCACCAGCATTTATATTAATATTAATAGCATTTCCATCATTTAAATTATTATATTTAATGGATGAAGTTATGGATCCTTCATTAGTTGTATATGCTGAAGGTCATCAATGATATTGAAGTTACCAATACCCTGATTTTACAAATGCAGATGATGAGTTTATAGAATTTGATTCATATATAGTACCAGAAAGTGATTTAGAACAAGGTCAATTTAGAATGTTAGAAGTTGATAATAGAGTTATTATACCTGAATTAACTCACACTAGAATTGTTATATCAGCTGCTGATGTTATACATTCTTATGCTTGCCCTTCTTTAGGTATTAAAGCAGATGCTTACCCAGGTAGATTAAATCAAGCTTCTGTTTACATAAACCGTCCTGGAACTTTCTTTGGACAATGTTCAGAAATATGTGGTATTTTACACAGTTCTATGCCTATAGCTATACAATCAGTATCAATAAGAGATTTCTTATTATGATTAAGAGAACAAATGGAAGGTTAAATTCTAAAAAATAATTTTGAATATGTATACACTAAATAGATATAGCCGTATATGTATAATATACATATACTTAGATTTATATATAGATCTTAAAATAGTAGATAGAATATATTTACTATATAGATTAATACTAATTGTATTATCCGCATATTGTTTTATAAACAATAATCCTTATTGTTTTTTAGAATTATTTTCTAATAATTATTTAAAAGAATTACATGATGATTTCTTTGTTAATATTAATAATAATTTACGAAATAGTAATCCTTTTGGTATAGGTTCTTCAAATACAGGTGATAGTGGTCCATCTAATTCTAATCCCAATCCTAATCAATTTACAGGTAAGGAACCTTTATTTCAAGTTGAAATTAATAAAAAACGGTCTGCTGAACCTTTATCTAGTGAATCTTCCAAAAAACAAGATAAAGGTAAAGAACCTATGTTTTCAATTGAAAATCGGGAACAAGAATTAAATGAAAAACAATCTGATCAACCTTTATCTAATGAAGCTGATCAACTTTTATCTGATGAAGCTGATCAACCTTTATCTAATGAAGCTGATCAACCTTTATCTAATCCTTCAAAAGATAAAGCAGGTGGTAAAATAACTAGGTTTCTAAGACCAGGACCTAAATTTTTTTACTTTGACCCTGTTAAGAATTTAATGGTTTATCCTGAAAGTTTTCATTTATCTGAACCTACATGTGTACTTAGTAATCATATACGTGGTTATGATGAAGATAGTATAGCATATACTTATAATTTTTATAATGATGACCCTGAAAAACATCATTGTAAAGTACTATACCCTGACGGGTCAAAATGTTTAATATATGATGTACCTACAATGATAAAAAATATAGAATTTCATAGTGAGCATATTAGATTAGGATATCTAATGGAACCTAAGTTTTTATATAATGATTATTATAAAGAACATTTGAGTATATATAAAGATAAAAAAATAGATTTTTTTTTAAAAAATATAAAACTATTAATCTTATGAGAGATATAGTTATAAAAAAAAATAAATAATAATAATAATAATAATACATTTATTTTTATTTTCTACTATAATTTATATATATATAAATTATTGTTTAATACATAAGTATTTTACAATTATAATATTATGTAAATAAATTAATTTTATAACCTATATCTTTTTAATTAAACAATACCATATATTTAGATTATAATATACCAAGCCAACTATCTAGTATGAGATAAAATATATATTTTTACAAAAATAAAACATTTGGACTTGTAATTACTTAAATATATAAATTTATATTAGCTCTAAGTAGGTTAGGTTATAAATGTTAGATATAAATAATAAAGGTATTTATAAATATGTTAATTCAATGGTAGAATAGCGTGCTACGGACACGTAAATATAAGTTCAAGTCTTATACATATTTATAAAATATTAATTAATATTTTTAATAAATTTTATTTATATATATAGTATAGATAAATCAAATAAAATTTTATATAAGTATAATGAATTTTTCAATATTTTTGTTTGTCATAGGGATATTAGGATTTGTATTAAATAGAAAAAACATTATATTAATGTTAATATCTATAGAGATAATGTTATTATCTGTAACATTTTTAATATTAATCAGTTCACTTAGTTTTGATGATATATTAGGACAAACTTTTGCTGTATATATTTTAACAATAGCAGGAGCTGAATCTGCAATAGGTTTAGGGATATTAGTTGCATATTATAGATTAAGAGGTAGTATAACAATACAATATAAATAAATGTATTTAACATTAATAATTTTACCTTTAATAGGTTCAATAGTATCAGGTTTCTTTGGTAGAAAAGTAGGTATAACAGGATCACATATAATAACATGTGGTTCAGTAATAACTACAACACTATTAGCTATAATAGCTTTTTTTGAAGTAGGTTTTAATAATATACCAGTAACAATAAATGTAGCAAGATGAGTAGATGTAGAATCACTATATGTATTATGAAACTTTAGATTTGATTCATTAACTGTATCAATGTTAATACCTGTATTAATAGTATCTAGTTTAGTACATATATATTCTATAAGTTATATGAGTCATGATCCACATAATCAAAGATTTTTTAGTTACTTAAGTTTATTCACATTTATGATGATTATACTAGTAACAGGAAATAATTATTTAATTATGTTTGTAGGTTGAGAAGGTGTTGGTATTTGTTCTTATCTTTTAGTAAATTTCTGATTTACTAGAATAGCAGCAAATCAAAGTTCTATATCAGCTTTATTAACAAATAGAGTAGGTGATTGTTTATTAACTGTAGGTATGTTTGCTATAATATGATCTTTTGGTAATCTAGATTATAGTACAGTATTTGCATTAGCACCTTACTATAATGAAACTATAATCACATTAGTGGGAATATGTTTATTAATAGGTGCAACAGCTAAAAGTTCTCAAGTAGGTTTACATATTTGATTACCTCAAGCTATGGAAGGTCCTACACCTGTTTCTGCTTTAATTCATGCAGCAACTATGGTTACTGCTGGAGTATATTTATTAATGAGATCTTCACCTTTAATTGAATATAGTTCAACTGTATTGGTTTTATGTTTATGATTAGGTGCTATAACTACAGTATTTAGTTCTTTAATTGGATTATTCCAACAAGATATTAAAAAAGTTATTGCTTATTCTACTATGAGTCAATTAGGTATGATGGTTATAGCTATAGGTTTATCAAGTTATAATTTAGCTTTATTCCACTTAGTTAATCACGCTTTTTATAAAGCATTATTATTCTTAGGTGCTGGATCAGTTATACACGCAGTAGCTGATAACCAAGATTTTAGAAAATATGGTGGTTTAAGAGAGTTCTTACCTTTAACATATTCAGTTATGTTAATAGCTTCATTAAGTTTAGTAGCTGTACCTTTCATGACAGGATTCTATTCTAAAGATTTTATTCTAGAATCTTCTTATGGTCAATTCTACTTATCAGGTACTATTGTTTATTTTGTAGCTACTATAGGTGCTATGTTTACTACACTTTATTCAGCTAAAGTTTTATATTTAACTTTCTTAGCTAATCCTAATGGACCTTTATCTAGTTATAAACATGCACATGAAGGTGATATTTTCTTAACTTTACCTTTAATTATCTTATCTATTTTCTCAATATTCTTTGGTTATTTAACTAAAGATATATTTATAGGTTTAGGTACTGGTTTTTTTGTAGATAATAGTTTATTTATTCATCCTAGTCATGAAATTATGTTAGATACAGAATTTGCTGTACCAACATTCTTTAAATTATTACCATTTATATTTACAGTTTCTTTAAGTATTATTTCTGTTTTATTTTCTGAATTTGTACCTAAATTACTTATTAACTTTAAATTCTCAAGATTTGGTTATAATATATTTAGTTTCTTTAATCAAAGATTTTATATAGAATTATTCTATAATAAATATATTGTAGAAGGTGTTCTTAAATTAGGTGGTCAAACTACTAAAAGTTTAGATAAAGGTTCAGTAGAATTCTTAGGACCTTATGGTTTAGAAAAAGGATTATTATCTTTAAGTAATAGTTTAGGTAGATTAAGTACTGGTGTAATTACTACTTATGCATTATATATATTAATAGGTTTAATGTTCTATATTTCATTAATATATTTCTCATATAATGATAATAATTTATTTATATTAGTTATATTTACTTTATTTGCATTATTAAATAATAATTTAACATCAACTAAATAATAATTTAATATTAATAAATTATCATTTACTTAATAATAAGTTATTTAATAATAACTTATTATATTTTTAATAATAGATATATATTTATATCTATTATTTATTTTGTTTAATTTAAATTTATTTATATTTTTTTACAGATATGCTTTTATCTTCAATCTTTTGTTTAATATTATCTAATGCATTGTCTTTTAGACGTGATACAGCTATTCTTTATTCAAGAGTAGGAATTATAATATTATTTTACTGTATTTATTTATCTTATAATAATTTATTTATAACATATTTAGATAATGGTATAGGGTTGTTCGGTGGTTTATTTTATACATCACCTATAACACAAACATTTCACATATTAATATTTATTATAACATTATTAATATTGAATATAACTGGTTTTTACCCTAGAAAACTTATATCTAGTCAGTACTTGAGTTTATACAAATTATTATTTACAAAATTACAATTTGTTAAAAACATTGCTGTATCTAATATAATTTTAAAAAAAGGAGAACAATATACAATATTAGAATATACATTAATGTTATTATTTATTGTAATAGGTAGTATATTATTAATATCTAGTAGTGATTTTGTATCTATATTCTTATCTATTGAATTACAAAGTTATGGTTTATATTTATTATGTACTATGTATAGAAATTCTGAATCAGCAACATCTGCTGGTTTAACTTATTTTTTACTAGGTGGATTATCATCTTGTTTTATATTATTAGGTATAGCTTTAATATATGCAAATTTAGGTGTAACATATTTAGATAGTTTTTATGTTATAAATAATTTAGCAGGTGTATTAAATGAACAACAAATTACTACATATATACCTTATTGCTTATTATTAATAACTATAGGATTCTTATTTAAAATATCAGCTGCACCATTCCATTTTTGATCTCCTGATGTTTATGATGGTATACCTACTATAGTTACTACTTTTGTAGCTATTATAGCTAAAATTTCTATATTAACTTTATTATTACAATTAGTTCATTATACAAATAGTATATATATTACTACACAATATACTTGAACTACTAGTTTATTAATAAGTTCATTATTATCTTTAATAATTGGTACTGTATTAGGTTTAACACAATTTAGAATTAAAAGATTGTTTGCTTATAGTACTATATCTCATTTAGGTTTTATGTTATTAGCTTTAACTATTAATAGTGTTGAATCTATACAATCATTTATTTTCTATTTAATTCAATATAGTTTATCTAATTTAAATGTATTTATTTTATTAATAGCTATAGGTTATAGCTTATATGCTTATAATGATAAAAATATTAATCATAATAATTTAATAGATAAAAATAACTCACCTATACAACTTATAAGTCAACTTAAAGGATATTTCCATATTAATAGTTTCTTAGCTTTAAGTTTAACTATTACTTTATTCTCATTTGCTGGTATTCCACCTTTAATGGGATTCTTTGCTAAACAGATGGTATTCTCTGCAGCTTTACAAGAAGGATTTATATTCTTAACTCTTATAGGAGTATTAACTAGTGTTATAAGTGCAGTATATTACTTATTTATTGTAAAAACTATGTTCTTTGATGGACATTCTTATACTTATTTTAGTAGCTTAAAAGATTTAAGAATACCTGCTCTTATTTTACAAAAAAATAAAGTAGTTAATAAAGTATATTTTAATTCTAAATTTGCTTTATCTAGTTCTTTATCTATAACTATTTCTATTCTAACTTTAATCATACTTTTATTTATGATTATGCCAAATGAATGATTACATATGTCTAATATATTAGCTATTATATTATATTCATAATATAATACATAATGTAAGGTTTAATTGAATAAACCCTTATGAATAAATATAAATATATATATATATATATATATATATATATATATTAAATAATTTATGTCTACCTATTATAATCAGCTAGTAATAGGTAGAACAATAATTACATATATTAAAAATAGGAATTCGAATTTCTTTTTGGACTGTATAGCAGTTTTTAATTGAACAAAATTATATAAATAAATATAAATAAATAGTTATTTTATATTTATTTATTTATATTAAAATATAGCAAAATAAAACATAAAATAGAATAACAATAATAAATATAAAATAAAAATATGAGAATTATTAAAAGTCATCCTCTATTAAGATTAGTAAATTCTTACTTAATCGACGCACCAACACCAGCTAATATAAGTTATTTATGAAACTTTGGTTCATTATTAGCATTATGTTTAATAATACAAATTGTAACAGGAGTTACATTAGCTATGCATTATACACCTAGTGTAGCTGAAGCATTTAATTCTGTTGAACACATTATGAGAGATGTAAACAATGGATGATTAATACGTTATTTACACGCTAATACAGCTTCAGCTTTCTTCTTTTTAGTATACCTACACATAGGTAGAGGTTTATATTATGGATCATATAAATCACCAAGAACATTAACATGAGTTATAGGTACAGTAATCCTTATAGTAATGATGGCTACAGCTTTCTTAGGTTACGTATTACCATACGGTCAAATGAGTTTATGAGGAGCAACTGTTATTACTAATTTAATGAGTGCTATACCTTGAATAGGTCAAGATATAGTTGAATTTATATGAGGTGGTTTTTCAGTTAATAATGCAACATTAAATAGATTTTTTGCATTACACTTCTTATTACCTTTTGTATTAGCTGCATTAGTAATAATGCACTTAATAGCTTACCACGATGTAGTAGGATCAGGTAATCCTTTAGGTATATCAGCTAATTATGATAGATTACCTTTCGCTCCTTACTTCTTATTTAAAGATTTAATAACTATATTCTTATTCTTTATAGTATTATCTATATTTGTTTTCTTTATGCCTAATGCATTAGGAGATAGTGAAAATTATGTTATGGCTAATCCTATGCAAACTCCACCTGCTATTGTACCAGAATGATACTTATTACCTTTCTATGCTATATTAAGATCTATTCCTAATAAATTATTAGGTGTTATAGCTATGTTTGCTGCTATTTTAGCTTTAATGGCAATGCCATTAACAGATTTATCTAAATTAAGAGGAGTACAATTTAGACCTTTAAGTAAAATTGCATTCTTTATATTTGTAGCTAATTTCTTAGTATTAATGCAATTAGGTGCAAAACACGTTGAAACACCATTTATTGAATTTGGACAAATATCAACTGTGTTATACTTTGCACACTTCTTTATTATAGTACCTGTAGTAAGTATTATAGAAAATAGTTTAGTAGAGTTATCAATTAAAAAATAATTAGTATATAATAATATTGTTATACTTATTGTATATATAATTTATATTTACAAATTAAAGGAGTTTGAGTAGAAGGTTCTGCGTTTCGATTGCAAATCGAAATAAAGGGATTCGAGTTCCCCGAACTCCTTAGATATAAATGTTTGTATTTATAGTATACTATTAAAAATCTTATATATTTTTTTTTATCTATATATAATATTAACCTATATTTTTGGTTTTAATATTATATAAATTAAACATAAAAAGTTTCAATGTGTAATATTGAGTATATTTATTAAATATTTATATATATATAGAATAAAAACTGCAGGTTGTTAATCACAATAAATATAAAAATTCTATTGTTATATATTGTTATAATAAATAATAAATAAATAAATGATAAGTATAATTTCAGTTATTGAAGGGCTATTATTAATAGTACCTGCTTTACTTTCAGTTGCATTTGTAACTATAGCCGAACGTAAAACTATGGCTTCTATGCAAAGAAGATTAGGTCCTAATGCAGTAGGTTATTATGGTTTACTACAAGCATTTGCTGATGCTTTAAAATTATTATTAAAAGAGTATGTAGCTCCAACACAAGCTAATATTATATTATTTTTCATAGGACCTATGATAACTTTAATCTTTTCTTTATTAGGTTATTTAGTTGTACCATTTGATAGTGGTATTTTTGTATCTGATTATAGTTTAGGTATGCTTTATATGTTAGCTGTATCATCTTTAGCTACATATGGTATATTATTAGCAGGTTGATCTGCTAATTCAAAATATGCTTTTTTAGGTTCATTAAGAAGTACAGCTCAGTTAATTAGTTATGAGTTAATATTAAGTTCTGTTATTATATTAATTATCTTATTAACAGGTAATTTAAATATTATTACTATTGTAGAATCACAAAGAATAGTTGATTTCTTATTGCCATTATTTCCTTTATTTATTATATTCTTTATAGGTTCTATAGCAGAAACTAATAGAGCTCCTTTTGATTTAGCTGAAGCTGAATCAGAACTTGTTAGTGGTTTTATGACAGAACATTCAGCTAGTGTATTCGTATTCTTTTTTTTAGCTGAATATGCTAGTATTATATTAATTTGTATTTTAAATAGTATTTTATTTTTAGGTGGTTATTTATGTATTATACCTGTTGAATTTATAATAGATATATTATATAATTTATTTGGTATAAATAGTTCTATATTAGAAGAAATATTTGTTAATATTTCTTCATCTCCTTTAAATTTAGCTTTTAAAACTGCTTTATTAATATTTGTGTTTATTTGAGTTAGAGCATCTTTCCCTAGAATTCGTTTTGATCAATTAATGTCTGTTTGTTGAACTGTATTATTACCTTTAATTATCGCATATGTTACTTTAATACCTTGTATTGTATTTGGTTTAGATGCTTTACCTACAAGCTTAATACTTTAATATATTATTAATTTAAAATAATTTTATTTAGTTAACTTATACATAATAAAATTATTAATATATAATCATACATATATTTAATATGTTACTTATATGTTTCAATATAGTATGTATGTATGTATTATAAAAAAAATAATAATAATTTATAATATAGTATAAACTAATATATACTTAAGCTTTATAGCATATATAAGGTGTAATAAAAACAGATTAATGTTTTTTTTAAGCAGAAAGTTTAAATATTAAAAATTAAATATGTCCTTATTATTATTATTAATTCCATTAATAGGAATAAGTCTTGTAACAATAGAGACTAATTATGGTTTAAGTATAGTAAATAATTTAAAGATTAAATCTATAGCTTTAACTACATCAATAATAAATTTAATTGTATCATTGATAATGTTTATACTTTTTGATTTTAGTAGTAAACAATTTCAATTTATTGAAGAACATTACCAAGTAAGTTATTTTGATATATATTTAGGTGTGGATGGTTTATCAATATATTTTATACTATTAACAACTATAATAATGCCTATAGCTATTTTATCTAATTGAAATTCAATACAATCTCAAAATGTATTATCATTTGTAGTGATTATGTTATTATTAGAAACATTATTATTAGCTGTATTTTTAGTTTTAGATGTTTTATTATTCTATATCTTTTTTGAAAGTATATTACCTCCTTTATTTTTATTAATAGGATTATTTGGTTCAAGTAATAAAGTAAGAGCTAGTTTCTATTTATTTTTATACACTTTATTAGGATCATTATTTATGTTATTATCTATAATAGTTATGTCTTCTATTATGGGTACTACAGATTTTGATGCATTATCTAAAGCAAACTTTAGCTATATAACTCAATTATTTTTATTTTATGGTATATTTATAGCTTTTGCTGTAAAAACACCAGTTATCTTTTTAAATACTTGATTACTAAAAGCTCACGTTGAATCACCATTATCTGGTAGTATTATATTAGCAGGTATAGTTTTAAAATTAAGTTTATATGGTATATTTAGATTAATGTTACCTTTATTACCTAAAGCTTCTTTAAACTTTACATATATTATATATGTAATAGGTGTAATAACTATAATCTATGCTAGTTTTAGTACATTAAGAACAATAGATATTAAAGAATTAATTGCTTACTCTTCTGTATCTCACGCAGCTGTATATTTAATAGGTGCGTTTAGTAATACAATACAAGGTATAGAAGGTGCAATAGTTTTAGGTTTAGCTCACGGTTTTGTATCACCAGGATTATTTATTTGTGCTGGAGGTATTTTATACGATAGATCATCTACTAGATTAATTACATATTATAGAGGTATGGCTCAAATTATGCCTATATTCTCTATATTATTCTTTATATTATGTTTAGGTAATAGTGGTACACCTTTAACTTTAAATTTCATAGGTGAATTTATGTCATTATATGGTGCATTTGAAAGAATGCCTATATTAGGTATACTAGCTAGTACTTCTATTGTATTATCAGCAGCTTATACAATATTTATGTATAATAGAATAGCTTTTGGTGGTTCTTATTCTGTATATTTTGTAGAAAACATAGGTGATGTTACTAGAAGAGAGTTTATATTATTATTAGTATTTGTTGTGTTTACAGTATTATTTGGTATATATCCTGCTCCAATATTAGATGGTTTACATTACTCAGTTTCTTCTTTAATTTATAATATAAATTAATATAATTTACATAATATAAATTAATATAATTTATTTATTATAATTACATTTATTATATTTAATATTTGTATTTATTTATCTTCTTACTAGCTCAATGGCAGAGCAGAATACTTCTAATATTTTGATCCAAGTTCGACCCTTGGGTAAGAATTGTAATAATTATAATTAATATAATTATTATTTTAGCCTTTATAGCTCAATGGTAGAGCGGAATACTGTTAATATTTTGATAGATGTTCGATTCATCTTAAGGGCTTATTTTTACTTTACCTTATAATCTTAAAAAGTCAAGATATATATTAAGAAAATATCCATATAATAGATAAAATACAAATATATGCCACAATTAGTACCATTCTTTTTTGTAAATCAAGTAGTATTTACTTTTGTTATATTAACAGTATTAATATATACATTTACTAAATTCATATTACCTAGATTTGTACGTACTTTTATTTCACGTATTTACATAAATAAATTATAATTATATAAATTAGTAGTTGTATTATATATAACTAAAACATAATAATTATTATATCTATCTCTAATTTAATAGAGTTTCATTAGGTAATGAAAATAATAAGTTAACATTTATATATATCTTATAAATAAACAATAATATGCGTCATTTAGATTTTGTATTAAGTCCATTAGACCAATTTGAAGTAAGAGATTTATTTTCTCTTAACGCTAACTTATTAGGTAATTTACACTTATCATTAACAAATATAGGTTTATACTTATCAATAAGTATCTTTTTAATTTTAACATATAGCTTATTAGCTACAAATAATAATAAAATAATACCTAATAACTGATCAATAAGTCAAGAAAGTATATATGCTACAGTACATGGTATAGTAGTAAATCAAATTAATCCTAATAAAGGACAAATGTTCTTTCCATTAATGTATGTATTATTCATATTTATTTTAGTAAATAATTTAATAGGATTAGTACCTTATAGTTTTGCATCTACATCACACTTTATACTAACATTCTCTATTAGTTTTACTGTTGTTTTAGGTGCTACAATATTAGGTTTCCAAAGACATGGGTTAAAATTCTTCTCATTATTTGTACCTTCAGGTTGTCCTTTAGCTTTATTACCTTTATTAGTTTTAATTGAATTTATTTCATATTTATCTAGAAATGTTTCATTAGGATTAAGATTAGCTGCTAACATATTAAGTGGTCACATGCTTTTAAGTATTTTAAGTGGATTCACATATAATATTATGACTAGTGGTGTAATATTCTTCTTCTTAGGTTTAATACCTTTAGCATTTATTATTGCATTCTCTGGTTTAGAATTAGCTATAGCATTTATTCAAGCTCAAGTTTTTGTAGTTTTAGCTTGTTCATATATTAAAGATGGTTTAGACTTACATTAATATTATAGTATATATATAGAGTATATACATAATAAATAAATATTAATAATAATTATTAATAATAATATTTTAAAGATATAAAAATTTTATGAAAATAGGAAAGTCCAATACTTATTAGGCATATACACTTGAATATATAAATTCAATAATTATAAAAATATAAGGATGTTAACAGAAACTAAAATTATAATAAAATACTAATAAGTAATAATAAAATAATAGCGAACAAGAATCCTATGTTAAGTTTTTATTTAGAATTATTAAAAATTAAACAGAAACTGGCTTAATTATATCTTTAAATAATAACATTAAAATTAATTGTTTTAATGTTATGTATGAAACAATATAGATATGTTCTATACATATAAAAAAAAATAAAGAGTTTGATGATGGCTCTAACTGAACACTGTCCAAGTACTTGACACATGCTAATCGAACGACTATTTAGTTTAATTATATAATAATTAAAATAAGTAGTAGTGGTGTACAGGTGAGTAAAAGATAAATTGGCTACCTTAAAGTAAGGGGAAAAATCCCTTATGATCAAAGGAGGGAAACTTCCGCTTTAAGATGAAAATTTTTATCTCGGTGAGTAGTAGGAAAGGTAATGACTTTTCTAGCAATAAACCGTAGTCGTAACTGGAAAGTTGATCGACCACATTGGGTCTGAAAAAAACCCAATGCTTTTATGTACAGCAGTGAGGAATATTGGTCAATGGCCGAAAGGCTGAACCAGTAACTTGGAAGAATGTAAGTGTATTTGTATAAATACAATAGCGATTAATTCGCATAAAATTCTAAATAGATTGTATATAATGACATAATCTATTTATAAGTCTTGACCAAACTACGTGCCAGCAGTCGCGGTAATACGTAGGAGGCTAGTGTTAGTTATCTTTATTGGGTTTAAAGGGTAAGTAGACGGTAAATTAAACTCTAAACGAGTACTTTTTTACTAGAGTTATATGAGAGAAGGAAGAATTTCTGGAGTAGAGATAAAATTTGATGATACCAGGAGGACTGTCAACGGCGAAGGCGTCCTTCTATGTAATAACTGACGTTGAGAGACGAAGGCTTGGGTAGCAAACAGGATTAGATACCCTAATAGTCCAAGCAGACAATGATGAATGTCATACATTAGATATAAATTTAATGTATAAACGAAAGTGTAAGCATTCCACCTCAAGAGTACTATGGCAACATATAAACTGAAATCATTAGACCGTTTCTGAAACCAGTAGTGAAGTATGTTATTTAATTCGATGATCCGCGAAAAACCTTACCACAGCTTGTATAGCATATTATAAAAAATTGTTACAAGCGCTGCATGGCTGTCTTTAGTTAATGTCGTGAGATTTGGTTAATTCCTTTAATTAACGAAAACCCTCACTTTATTTATTTATATAAAGTGGTTCGCTACTACATCGGACCAGATAAAAGGGATTAAGACAAGTCATTATGGCCTAAATGCTGTGGGCTATAGACGTGCCACATACGCCTTTACAATGGGATGCGATATTGTGAAATGGAGCTAATCCCCAAAAAAGGAAATAATATGGATTGTAGTCTGTAACTCGACTACATGAAAAAGGAATTACTAGTAATCGTGAATCACCAACGTCACGGTGAATTTTATCTTAGTTAGGTACTAACCACTCGTCAGGCGCTGAAAAAAGAAGATGCAGTAAGTTTGATTTTTTCTGTATAAAGTTATATAAATTTATGTTATATAAATATGCAGGATAGTTTTCGTATGCAAAACTTTGATTGGTGTTAAGTCGAAATAAGGTTCGTGTAATGGAAATTGCACGGGGAGTATTAATTTTAAAAAAAAAATAATAGTATATATATTATATAATCAAAAATAGGTATAAACAAATTGGTTCAAATCCAATGAAAGATTCAATGTATATATGAAAAAGGAGAGGTTCCGTAAGTTGGTTCACGGGTTGAGCTGTAAACTCAATAGCTATAGGCTGTCGAAGGTTCGATTCCTTTTCTCCCTAATTAGATCTTTATCTAATCCTATCTAGACATTTATTATTATTTGTATAATATGTTAATAGATTTAGTTATTTTTTATTATGAATAATATATTTTTATTAAATGATTCTATTACTAATGGATTTAGAATAGAATTTGTAGATATTATTTATTTATTATCTATTTTATTAGGTATACTTACTATAAGTTGTAGAAATCCAGTAGTATCTGTTTTATTTTTAATAGGTTTGTTTGTTAATGTTGCAGGTTTATTAATTTTAATAGGATATAATTTTATAGGATTAGCTTATATATTAGTTTATGTAGGTGCTGTTTCTATTTTATTTTTATTCATTTTAATGTTAATTAACATTAGAGTATCTGAATTATTTAATGATACTAATAATGATTTACCTTTAGCTAGTTTAACTACAATAATTTTTTATTATATAATGGCACAAGTATTACCTTTAAATTTAACAGAAAATAGTATTGTTTCTTATTTATCTAATTCATACTCTGATATATATAATGTACAATTAGATAATGAATTGTTTAATATAGTTGATTTAAAACAACAAATTGGTTATGCAAGTAGTAAAGGTTGAGATAATTCACTAATAGAACCTACACATATAGCTAGTATAGGTAATATTATGTATACTAGTTATTCTATGTGATTAATAGTTACTTCTCTTATTTTACTATTAGGTATGGTAGGTGCTATAGTTATTACAATAAAACAAAAATAGATATATAAAGCTTAAACAATTAATTATTAAATTAAAATATGATATATAAATCAAAAAGTAATTTTCAAAATCATCCATTCCATTTAGTATCTCCTTCTCCTTGACCATTATTTACTAGTCTGTCATTATTTATATTAACAACAACTATAGTTTTATTTATGCATGGATTCCAAGGTTTCCAATATTTAGTAGCTTTAGCTGTATTTAACGTTATTTACGTAATGGCTTTATGATTTAGAGATATAATTTCAGAAGGAACTTATTTAGGTAATCATACTAATGCTGTACAAAAAGGATTAAACTTAGGTGTAGGTTTATTTATTATATCTGAAGTTTTCTTCTTTTTAGCTATATTCTGAGCATTTTTCCATAGTGCTGTATCACCTAGTGTAGAATTAGGTGCACAATGACCTCCATTAGGTATACAAGCTGTTAATCCATTTGAATTACCATTATTAAACACTATATTATTATTATCTTCAGGTGTGACAATTACATATGCTCACCATTCTTTAATACAAGGTAATAGAAAAGGTGCTTTATATGGAACAGTTGTAACAATTATATTAGCTGTAATATTTACTTTCTTCCAAGGTGTTGAATATTCAGTATCTTCTTTCACTATATCTGATAGTGTTTATGGTTCATGTTTCTACTTTGGTACTGGTTTCCACGGTTTACACGTTATTATTGGAACAGCTTTCTTAGCTGTAGGATTATGACGTTTAACTGCATATCATTTAACAGATCACCATCACCTTGGTTACGAATCAGGTATATTATACTGACATTTTGTTGATGTAGTATGATTATTCTTATATATTTCTGTATACTACTGAGGTTATTAGAATATCTAAATATAAATAATAAGATGTAATTGTTTAAAAAACTAAAGGTTTTTAAAGACCAGATATTTAACAATATATTAGTTAAATTATTATTTTATAATTGTAATATTTTACAATACGGGAAAACAAGCATAGTCGATTTATCGACAGCTAAAAGTAAAGTTAAACGTGTCGATCGTAACGACAGCAATACTTGAGGGTTAAAGGAGGGTAGTAAAATCTTAAGATATTTTTTGATTTTTAAAAGTATAAAGTGGATATCATAATTTTATGATCAAAACTTTATACTTAGAGACTTTAGTTTAATGGTAAAACATGTGACTTTTAATCATTATAATATGGGTTCAAATCCCATAGGTCTTAATAATTAATATATAATGACTATAAGTTAATGGTAGACTGCTTATTTACCATATAAGATGTGCTGATTCGAATTCAGCTAGTCATAATTAATTAAATATTCAAATTGTTACAATGGCTATAAGTTAATGGTAGACTGTTTACCTTCCAAGTAAAGTGTGCTGATTCGAATTCAGCTAGCCATAAATATATATATAAGTTGGGTTAGTAACTTAATTGGTAAAGGGTTTTCTTGTCGAGAAAATAGATGCCGGATCGAAACCGGTCTAACTCGTATATATTAAAGGAAAAGTTGCTATTGGTAGGGTAAGATATTTGCTAAATATTGTGTTTTGACACTTAGATGTTCGATTCATCTCTTTTCCGAAGAGCATAGTTTAATAGGTAAAACTGTAAGCTTCAACCTTATATTTCTTAGTTCAAATCTAAGTGCTCTTGAATATAATATAGGTTCTTTAACTTAACTGGTAAAGTGTATTCTTGATAAGGATATGTTCAGTGTTCGAGTCGCTGAAGAATCAAAAAAAAAGAGAGTTTGCTGAGTGGTTTAAGGCGACTAGCTTGAGTCTAGTTAAAGGTATAAACTTTCATATGTTCGAATCATATACTCTCTGATACCTATAGTATAGAAAAAAAAAAAATTAATAAAATAATGTATTAACATGTTATAATAAATAAAATTAAACTAATGTAAATACATTATAGGTATTACAGGTTAGTGTCCGGTGGTTGGTCGCTTCATTTGGGTTGGAGATTGTTTATGTTCGAATCATAATAACCTGATATTAAGGTAAAATTAACTAATATACCTCAATAAAGATGATATGTACCATATACATCTTGAGAAATCAAGACAAGTATATAAAGAAACTATTATGGATGGTTAGCTATATATTTCAAGATATTTATATCTAGGGAACAATATAAACTAGAAATCATAGAGAAATCTAATTATAAGACAAAGTGAATTGAAATATCTTAGTAACTTTAGTAAAAGAAATCAAACGAGATTGTTATTTGGTGTCTTCTGAATAGCAAAAGCCTTAGTAAATAAAATTAAATTTACCATTAAAATTTAAGTTAATATATTATTATATATTATTATTTACAATAAATATACTACTTAGTATATTTAAGTATAACGGAAAAAAATCTGTTGAAAAATAGGGGAACCTTCCTCTAAGGCTAAAAAAAATATATAAGCGATAGAGTAACAGTACCGTGAGGGAAATACCCTGAAATAGTAGTTTTATAAGCAGCTCAAGTTAAATTTTAAATAAATAATAAGAGCGTACCTTTTGCATAATGGGTCAGCAAGTTAATTTTAGATGCAAGTAACATCTCTTTATATTAATTTACATTTAGAACAATATATATAACTAGATATGTATATAATTTATATTAAACACTATATATGTATGTTAATACGTAGGTATATAGTACTCAATGGATAGAGACATAATAAGATATATATATTGATACTGTCTAAAGTATTGGTGTGTAAATTTATATATATAATTATATAATTAGGAGGTAGATACGCAGATAAACCAATTATGAAAAAATGAATAAGTATCTAGAATTAGACCCGAAGGCTAGTGATCTTACCATGGTCAGGGTTATAAAAGCCCGAACGGGTTATCGTTGTAAAGATATCCGATGAACTGTGGTAAGTTAGTGAAAGACAAAACTGACTAGTATAGCTGGTTTTCCGCGAAACCTATGTAAGTAGGTAATTTAATTAACATCTTAGCAGGTACAGAACTGTGATCTCGGACAATATCAAAGATATTTGTCAACATCGGGGGGTTGTAGTGACTTTACCGGAGAGTATTTGCACTCGGAAGGGCAAAGATGAATGTTAAATAATCGGACATAGTGCGATAAGGTTGTATGTCTAAAGGGAAACAGCCCAGAACAAGAGTTAAGGTTCCAAAATTATTGTTAAGTGAAATTAAGGATGTTTTTTTTTAAAACAATCAGGAAATAGGCTTAGAAGCGGCCATTTTTTGAAGACCTCGTAACAGAGCACTGATTAATAAATTAGGAAAAAACGCCGAAAATTTAACGGATCTAAATAATATACCGAAACCTTGTACACAAATAAAAATTCAAACGATAACGCTTGAATTTT